TGGGATTTCCAAAAATATTAATTGAAAGCCGACCCCGAGGAATCGAAGAATTACAGATGAATTTACAAAAAGAATTTAATTTTGTAAATAGAAAACTTAACATTGCTATCACACGAATTGAAAAGCCTTATGGAAACCCTAATATTCTTGCAGAATTTATAGCCGGCCAATTAAAAAATCGAGTTTCTTTTCGCAAAGCAATGAAAAAGGCTATAGAATTAACTGAACAAGCAGATACAAAAGGAATTCAAGTGCAAATTGCAGGACGTATTGACGGAAAAGAAATTGCGCGTGTTGAATGGATCAGAGAGGGTAGGGTTCCACTACAAACCATTCGAGCTAAAATTGATTATTGTTCCTATACAGTTCGAACGATCTATGGGGTATTAGGCATCAAAATTTGGATATTTATAGACGGGGAATAATAAACCTTTATTTGCCTTTCCATTCTATCCAGCGATGGAACAAAAAATGATAAATTCGTTTCTTCTTTTTCTTTTCTGTTCAATAAAAAAAAAATGAAAAATTATAATTCTATAGGGTTGAATAAAAATTCAATTAATCTTTTGATAAAATTGCTATGCTTAGTGTGTGACTCGTTGGTTTTTTGAGGGTTAGTATAAAAAACCAGCCCCATAGTATAAACAAATAACTATAGAAGTAATAACCAACTCATCACTTCGTATTATCTGGATCCAAAGAACCAGTCAAGATATGATATATTGTTCATATTGTTGTAGCAACTGAAATCTTTTTTTATTAAAAAAATATGCTTCTAAGTTGTCAATCGAAATAAAAAAAAGGGTATGGATAAATGGAAGGATGAGAGAAAGAAAGAAAAAGAATATTGATGATATATAATTCCAATATGTAAGGTCTATGAGTCATCTCATAAAAAAGCTGTGTAATAAAGCATCAATACGGATTCATCATTAAATGGATCTACTCATCGAACAAAAAATAAAGAGCTTCGAGCCAATAAAGACTAAGAATATTGACTCAAGAACTAATAGCTCCATTGTAGAATTGAGACCTAACCATAAAGTAAGAAGCGATGGGAACGATGGAACCTGTGAATTCAAAAGATTCTAGTGAAAATGAATTCGAATGATTCATTGATCGGGATGGCGGAACCGACCAGAGACCAATTTATCTATTCGGAAAAGTTATGAACTAATGATAGAACTGAAATATAAATTGAAAGAGTAAATATTCGCCCGCGAAAACTTTATTTTATTGATTTTCGTGGATTGCTAAATTTGGGTCAATCCAATACGATAAAGAGTAAAACAAAAGAAAGATTCGTTTTAACATTCTAAAAACCATATATAAATATAAGAAAAAAATAGTTATTTAATATATTTAGTTATCTATACAAACAAGATATACAAATTAATAATAGATTTGATCTAGATTAAATGAAATCCATGATTCAGTATATTATTTATTAAATACATGTATATCTTAATTCAAATTATATTATATCTGAATTCAAAATCTTTAATTTGAATTCATTTTATTCGCGAGGAGCTGGATGAGAAGAAACTCTCACGTCCGGTTCTGTAGTAGAGATGGAATTCAAAACAAACCATCAACTATAACCCCAAAAGAACCAGATTCCGTAAACAACATAGAGGAAGAATGAAGGGAATATCTTATCGAGGTAATCATATTTGTTTTGGTAAATACGCTCTTCAGGCACTTGAACCCGCTTGGATCACATCTAGACAAATAGAAGCAGGTCGACGAGCAATGACACGAAATGCACGTCGTGGTGGAAAAATATGGGTCCGCATATTTCCAGATAAACCAGTTACAGTAAGACCCGCAGAAACACGTATGGGTTCAGGTAAAGGCTCTCCCGAATATTGGGTAGCTGTTGTTAAACCAGGTCGAATCCTTTATGAAATGGGTGGAGTAACAGAAAATATAGCTAGAAGGGCTATTTCAATAGCAGCGTCCAAAATGCCTATACGAGCTCAATTCATCATTTCGGGATAAAAAAGAAATAGGACTTGGGTAAAAAAAAATAGCGGGTGCAGGTTTCTTTTTTTGGACAAACAATATTTCTTTTTTTCTTCGACCTTTGTATTGTAAAAAACAGATAAAAAAAAATGATATGATTCAACCTCAAACCCATTTGAATGTAGCAGATAACAGCGGGGCTCGAGAATTGATGTGTATTCGAATCATAGGAGCTAGCAATCGTCGATATGCTCATATTGGTGACGTTATTGTTGCTGTGATCAAAGACGCAGTCCCAAACATGCCTCTAGAAAGATCAGAAGTGGTCAGAGCTGTAATTGTCCGTACTTGTAAAGAACTTAAACGTGACAACGGTATGATAATACGATATGATGACAATGCTGCAGTTGTGATTGATCAAGAAGGAAATCCAAAAGGAACTCGAGTTTTTGGTGCGATTGCCCGAGAATTGAGACAGTTCAATTTTACTAAAATAGTTTCATTAGCTCCCGAGGTATTATAAAATGAGACCACG